AAAAATATCTAAAAAAATCTAATCTAAATTAAATATTAAATTAAATTTAATAACTAAAATAAAGAAAATTTTTCATTTTTAATAAAGAAAAGTTCTCCTTTTTTATTCGAAACGTCTAGTGATCTTCAACCAATTATGCGCTTCAATATAATTACCAGGAGTAAGTGCTATAGCCTGTTTCCAATACTCAGCGGCTTGGTCGAACCAAGCCTCCGCAATTTCAGAATCCCCCTGTTGAATGGCCTGTTCTCCCCGGTCGGAATAGGTGGGTTAATTCCTTCCCTTAGAACCGTACTTGAGAGTTTCCTAGCTCATACGGCTCGGCAGTCAACTCTTTTTTTATTCCATTTGAATCTACCATATCTAACTGAATAAGATTTCTCGTAGATCTATCCCATTTTTCGGGTTAATGAAAAGAAGTTAATAAAATGAGTTTCAAACTTAAATCTTAAGTTTGGATTAAAAATCCGGTTTATTTTAGTTTTATCTTTTCTCCCACCTTCAGAAAAATAAAACATATACATTTTGCCTATCATTAGAATTTTCTGAAAGGTAACTATCTCAGTTTCATATCATATAGAAATTTATATAGAATTTTTGAAAAAGACTTTCGAAAGGAAAGACTTACTATCTTTGGGATCTGATCCTACACCGCTGCTCAATATCTTAGTGGATCGACTCTATTACATAAGTGGATTCCTAACATTTGTCTCACATCATGACATAAGTAAGCAGTTATTTTTGTATCGGCGCAAAACCTTACTAATTGATCTTTACGGTGCTTACTCTATCAATTAGATCCTTTACCCATAGAATAAAACAGCTAGGCATATCTATTTCTTCATATTTCAACTTCTATGAAGTTTCTTTCTTTTCTACAGCTGATAAAAATCGTTGTTTTAGACAATGCATATGTAGAAAGCCCCTTTTTCTAGTATTTACTAGTGAATTTGATCTTTATTTACTTTTTATTTCTATAGTGGAGATAGTCGCACGTAATGACAGATCACGGCCATATTATTAAAAGCTTGTGGTAAGAATGGGTTTCGTTCGAGCGCTCGAAAATAATATTCCAAAGCTTTCGTGTGTTCCCCGTTACTTGTGTGGATAAGTCCTATGTTATAGAGTATATAACTTCGGTCATAGGGATCAATTTCTAGTCGCATAGCTTCATAATAATTCTGTAAAGCTTCCGCATAATTCCCTTCGGATTGAGCTGACATCCGTTACGGTCGTCATTCAATTCACAGAATCTCCGTTACAGAACCGTACATGAGATTTTCATCTCATACGGCTCCTCCCTTATGTGCATAATGATAAAATGATAAAGAAGATGAAAATCTTCTCATTATGAACTAAGTAGGGCTAGTGTTTTTACAAGAAATCTCTAGCCAACCTTCCTGCAAGAGATCTTTTCTTAACATCAAACGTATTGTTACTAGAGAGAAAAGATAACTCCAACAATTTCTTTGTTCTCAACGCTTCCCAATGTCCAGGAATTAGTCACTTCAACAGCCTTCGATGGTTATACGGGTATCCAAAATACAAACGAGATGGATGTTTGTTGTCCCAACCATTCTTTTAGTCCCAAGCTTGCTAAAGAAGGGGCTAATTTATAATATAACAAAGTTTTCGTGTTGTTAATTTCTAGGTGTAGTGCTTCTTCCCCTCTGCTACCTATTGGTTAGGATTGACCCGTAATACCGAACCTGTAGGTATAACCTTTCGCTCAATACTAGAATCGAGAATTGAAACATAGCATCTGAGGCTGCATTAATCGAGGATACACGACAGAAGGAATTGTTCTATTTCCAAACTTTACCTTCTACAAGCGTAGATTTTTTCTTTTTTTTTTTTCCCGATCACGAATAATGTGTATTTCTCGTAAAACCGAGAGTCAAAAAAAAGTCAAATCGCACCATCTCTGTAATAAGTAAATGCCTCTTTTTCTCCTGAAGTTGTCGGAATTATTCGTAATAAGATATTGGCTACAATCGAAAAGGTTTTATCAATAAAATTTCCATTTATCCGCGATCTAGACATAGGTAGCAATCCATTCTATCATTGTTCTCATTACTTCTCGGGGGAAAATGATCCCACAAGGAAAAGAATTTTACAGTACGAAATAACATAAAAACAGATTCATTTTCATTAAAAAATATGGCCCAATATTAAATATTCAAATTGTTCTTTTTTACATTACAGGAACAGGAATTGATTTAAGAAATAAATATTGGGAACCGCATTGGATTCCATCTTACTGGAATAGTCTATCAACGAAAGAAACTTTTCTTATTTGATTGAAGTTACAGCTTAGAAAAACCTAAGTTGATTGAATTATGATACAAAGAAGAAAAAGGATCGAATCGAGTAATCGTTGTATGATTAAAATGAGCCCATTTTTTTTGTGTACTTAGCGGATATCACTAGACAATCAACTATAAATAAATTGTTTATCAATTTGTATTTTTAATAGATAGATGGGATAAGGATTTTTGTTGATAACAGGCCTTTTTGTTGATAACAGGCCTAAAAAGCAATTTGAGAATGCTTCTGGTATGGAATCGTAGTCTAAATAGAATCATGATCTAAAGATATCCATTAACCATAGTGTATAATCTATAATAAAATATAGAACCCTAGCCCAGTCGCTTCGTTAGAATTTCTAATTTATTGATTTAATGCGGTCGGTATAGTATAAAGATAAAGTAAAGATAATCAGAAAAAGAAGATAACATTGTTGTTTTACATGAATAGAATTTTTTTAACAGTTTTTATAAGAAAACAATTTTCTATTTTTATCGCTTTCTATTTAGAATTGATTGGTTGTACCTACCCAATAATCTAATTCTAATAGGAATAATGAATTATTCACTCGATTTTCGTTTTTTAGGTCATAATCATTATGTAGGAGAGATGGCCGAGTGGTTGAAGGCGTAGCACTGGAACTGCTATGTAGGCTTTTGCTTACCGAGGGTTCGAATCCCTCTCTTTCCTTACCTTCACCTAATTTACCGATCTTACTAACCACAATAGATCAATAGATATAGATCAAATAGCAATATATGACTATTCCAACAATTAGACCTTTCTTTGATATGGATTCTCTATTCCTAATGGCTGTGGTACGGAAAATACTGTTAAAGAAACGAGTAGACAAGGAATGAAAATATCCCTCTCAGTCTATGACACCTAAATGGAAGAAAAATCCGGAGCAAACCCTTAATTTATCTTAACCTTAGGTTAATTTACTTCGTCGAAAGGGAGTAAAATAGGTTATATTAGTCTTTATTTTCTTTTTGTTAGGTTTAAGTCTGACGAGAATAATATTCTACAACCAGCAATTCATTTATTTTCAAACCGATCCATTTACTATCTATTATTTGATTGACTAATCCTTTATATTGGAATGGTTGAAGAGTCAAATGGTTTGGCAATTCCTCCTGAGGGGATGAATCGAGAGAATTTTGAATTAGAGTTCTAGATTTTTGTTCATCTCTCGCCGCAATAGTATCTCGGGGTTTGCAGCGATAACTCGGTATATCTACTATACGACCGTTGACTAAAATATGTCGATGGTTAACTAATTGGCGAGCTCCCGGAATAGTCGGGGCCATACCCAACCGAAAAAGGATGTTATCCAGACGCATTTCAAGTAATTGTAGTAAAACCTGACCTGTTGACCCCTTTGCCTTTCCGGCGAGACGAACGTATTTAAGTAATTGTCGTTCTGTAAGACCATAATGAAAACGCAATTTTTGTTTTTCTTCTAGGCGAATACGATATTGGGATTTTTTCCCAGAACGCGATTGGTTTCTAAGCTCACTTCCAGCTCGGGGCCTTTTATTAGTTAGCCCTGGTAAAGCCCCCAGGCGACGTATTTTTTTGAAACGAGGACCTCGGTAACGCGACATAAAGACTCCTTATTTATAATTAAATTATTAATTAATTCTTATTGATGAAATTTCATTCTACAGAATAAATCTAAACTAAAAATGAACTAAATTCTAAATAAAGCAAAATTTACTGAAGTATATTATATTATTCTATTATTAAATTATTAATATTAATTAAAAATTAATTAAAAATTAAAGAATAATGAGATGAGTTGAATAAATATCCAGTTTCCGGTTTTCTATATATAGAAAAGGAAAAGGATTCTGTTCGTGAGATAGTTGGAAATTCCTATCCTATCCTATAATCAATGGCTTTTGCGAAAAGAAGAATACATTTATTTTTTTTTTTCACTTTGATTTCAAAGATGCATTATCAATCATGTAAAAAAGAAAATAAATAGATAAAAGCCGACTATCGGAATCGAACCGATGACCATCGCATTACAAATGCGATGCTCTAACCTCTGAGCTAAGCAGGCTCACATAACATAAATTTGACATGCAGAGGAATTCAATAAACTCTTAGAATCTTTGCTATTAACTATTTTCATTTTTGGCTATTCATATTCGCTATTTATAACATAATTCATATTAAACATGAAATTAATATATTATTATTATATATATTATTAAATTAAATTTTTATTATTATTATAATTATTATTATTTATAATTTATTTATTAATTAAATTATTTTATTATTATTAAATTAATATAATATTAAATTAATAAATTAAGCATAAACAATAGAATAATTCTAATTTCAAATAATAATAATAATAACTGTTAAATATTATATTATAATAATATTATAGAACATAAGATAAGATTAATCTAGCGATATATAATTTCAATTTTTTTATTATTTTAATTTTATTTATTTATTATTATATTTATTATTATATTATATTTATTATATATTATTATATTATATAATATATTATATTTTAATATTATACTTTATAAAATTATATTTTATTATTTTATAAAATATAATAAAAATTATCGACCGTTCAAGTATTTTCAATTTCATGGGTAAATGAGTGGAAGAGAGACAGATGTATAGGGTATGTATCCACCTATATTGAATTGCGGATACAGAAA